TCAAAAAGGGGGGTTCCTCCTTTTATCGTTGTATGTGAAAGACATGTATTCTTCAAAATAGATCATTCTTTTTAGTTATTATCTATACTTATTTCGTGTATGTGGATAATTTTTTTAATATACTCTTTTTAATATACATTGTTTTTTTACTTTAACATATAAATATATAATAAACATACAAATATATATAATACAAATATATTTATATATACATGTATATGTGATATATATATATCACATATACGTATGCGCGCACATCACACATCACATATATAAATGACATGAGGGAAAAAAATGGAAGAAAATAAGGGAAAATAAAAATTGATTAAGTCCAGAGTGCTATGTCCATAATTCAAAGTAAGGAGTATCATAAGATTTCTGATAAACATAAGTTTTTTTTATTGGGTTTCAATCCAATCAATCAGTTACACAACAAGTTAGGTAATTACTCCCTTCCCAAAATGAACTAGAATACCTAGGTATTTTTTTTAATTCGAATATAGATACTATGATCCATATTTGAATAAAAAAAGTACTCTTTTTTTGGTCTAACTCTTTTTCCTTACTATATATAGTATACTATATAATATATTTATTATACTATTATAGTATAATAAATATGTTTATTAATCACAAAAAAAAAATCAGAATAATTAAGAATCTCAATATTTGACTTTTTTTCATATCTTTTTTTTTTCTTTTATTATTGTTCCTTTCTAAAAGGATAAAAAAGATAAGAATTGGTGAATCGAGAACAATTTGTAATTATAAGAAAAAAGAGTTTCTTTTCTTATGGAACATACATATCAATATGCGTGGATAATACCTTTTCTTCCACTTCCAGTTACTATGTCAATAGGATTTGGACTTCTACTTATTCCGACAGCAACAAAAAATATTCGTCGCATGTGGGCTTTTCCTAGTGTTTTACTCTTAAGTATAGCTATGGTGTTTTCAGCCAATCTGTCTATTCAACAAATAAATGGAAGTTTTATCTATCAATATCTATGGTCTTGGACCATCAATAATGATTTTTCCTTAGAGTTTGGATACTTGATCGATCCACTTACTTCTATTATGTCAATACTAATTACTACTGTTGGAATCATGGTTCTTATTTATAGTGACAAGTATATGTATCACGATCAAGGATATTTGAGATTTTTTGCTTATATGAGTTTTTTTAATACTTCTATGCTGGGATTAGTTACTAGTTCAAATTTGATACAAATTTATATTTTTTGGGAACTTGTGGGAATGTGTTCTTATTTATTAATAGGGTTTTGGTTCACACGACCAATTGCAGCAAGTGCTTGTCAAAAAGCTTTTGTAACTAATCGTGTAGGGGATTTTGGTTTATTGTTAGGAATCTTAGGTTTTTATTGGATAACAGGTAGTTTAGAATTTCGGTATTTGCTCGAAATAACTAATAACTTAATCCAAAATAATGGGGTCAATTCTTTATTTGCTACCTTGTGTGCTTCTTTATTATTCGTCGGTGCAGTTGCTAAATCCGCACAATTCCCCCTTCACGTATGGTTACCTGATGCTATGGAAGGACCCACTCCTATTTCGGCTCTTATACACGCTGCTACTATGGTAGCAGCAGGAATTTTTCTTGTAGCTCGGCTTCTTCCTCTTTTCATAGTCATACCTTATATAATGAATTTCATTTCTTTAATAGGTGTAATAACACTATTATTAGGGGCTACTTTGGCCCTTGCTCAAAGAGACATTAAAAAAAGCTTAGCCTATTCCACAATGTCTCAATTGGGTTATATTATGTTAGCTCTAGGTATAGGTTCTTATCGAGCTGCTTTATTCCATTTGATCACTCATGCCTATTCAAAAGCTTTATTGTTTTTGGGATCCGGATCTATTATTCATTCAATGGAACCTATTGTTGGATATTCACCAGATAAAAGTCAGAATATGGTTCTTATGGGTGGTTTAACAAGATATGTTCCAATTACAAGAACTACTTTTTTATTGGGTACACTTTCTCTTTGTGGTATTCCACCTCTTGCTTGTTTTTGGTCCAAAGATGACATTCTTAATGATAGTTGGTTGTATTCACCAATTTTCGCAGTAATAGCTTATTTCACAGCAGGATTAACCGCATTTTATATGTTTCGGGTATATTTACTTACCTTTGATGGGTATTTCCGCGTTCATTTTCAAAATTACAGTAGCACAAAAAATGGTTCCTTCTATTCCATATCTCTATGGGGAAAAGGAACTCCAAGAGGAGTCAATCCAAATTTACTTTTATCAACAATGAATAAAAAGGTTTCTTTTTTTGCAAAAGAAAGATCAAAAATTGATAATAATGTA